TTTCTTTTCTACTCGTGGGATCCTAAGGAAAATAATTTTGTTTCTACCGAGCTCAAATAAGAAGCCGAGGGTTCTAGTAAACCAAAACCATCATTTTATAGCTATTTTGGCTTCAATCTCCCCTTTTTAAGCGAAAAAATTGAAGATTTAGTTACGATTGAAAGTTTTGTACTATTATCCATAGATCTTTTATTCATACTCATTTAATTGGAAGAATTGAACCAATCAAAAAAATTATGCTTCTCGATTCCATAATACAATTTTTTTATGAAAATTATGATTGTCTTTTAGATAGAAATCGTGATAATGTATATTTTTTCCTCAAATGTGCTATTGAGGGATAAAGTGTTAAATCTTTTTAAGAAATAAAGTTTTTGATCGGAATATGAAAAAAAAAAGGAAAGACCCCTTAACTATTGAAGGTTTTAATAGAACGAATCACACTTTTACCACTAAACTATACCCGCTACATATTCATTATTGGATATAAATGGGCCTTTTGTCCAACAAAGTAATTAGATGTAGTCAAGATAGCATCAGAATCATGAAAATTTCAGCATTAACACGTATTTTGTTCCACCGTGGGAAAACTTAAAAAAAAAAAAGGAATAGGTAAATAGCAAAAAGTTTAGTCAAATTTCAATAGTGTACTAAAGTTATAAGTCTTTTATTTTTTGAAACCTCTCTTCATTTGAATCATTAGATTTTCTGACTTTGGGTAAATTGGGCCTCAAACTTTCAAGCTTGTCCTTTGCTTTGAACAAGTAAATGTTTTATAGTATCATTTTAGAAATATGTGTGTGTTTTTTTTTATATTCTTTCTCTTATCAGATAGATTTTTTTATTCTTAAATAGAAAATTTATAAAATTAGGAAATTCATTAATGGAAAACAAATTTCATTCTAAATGAAAATTGAAGTTCAGTATTATATTCATCTTAATAATTACCTTAAGAAGTCTTAATATTAATAAGAAAGAAGTATTACGAAATAAAAAAAAGAAAGACGAAAAATCTTAGTACAATATTAGTACTATATTAGTATATACTATAGACTATAAAGACTCTTACTAGTACTAGTAAGAGTTTACAAAGCTATAAAAATTAAATATTCTAATTTAGACTCTAATTTACTAGAATATACTAAATATACAAATATACTTAATAATTATTAATTTAGATATAGTTTAATTTAGATATAGTATATAGTTAGATATAAATAATAGATAATTTTTTCAAGAATTTCTAAGATAATCTATCTATTAGAATCTTATCTAATTTCTAATAATTAGGAATGGTAATGAAAATTACTCTTCTCGTTTCAATAAAAATTTTTATTTGTCGGAACAAAAGAAGTACTGGCCCGGCCAGTACTTATACTTAACCAGGCCGGGGAAAGAAAGTTTTTGTTTTGTACAAAATAAAAGAAGTAAGGTATTCTTTCTATTCGAGAAATCTTTTTTGAATCATTGAAGTAAAATCAAAATTGTTATCAATCTTGACTTCATGTGTTAAATTACATGATAAATTTCCAATTTGGAATGGGGAGAGATGGCTGAGTGGACTAAAGCGTCGGATTGCTAATCCGTTGTACGAATTATTCGTATCGAGGGTTCGAATCCCTCTCTCTCCGACCCCCCCCCCCCGATCACTTGAGATTTTATAATTGGAATAATTTTCGATTATTCTTTATTTATGAATCTTTTATCTTTATCTAACATCTATTCCATTTCTTTTCTTACCTATGAAAAAAGAAAGGAAAAAGTAAAAATGAATCTCATCTCTTTTTTTATTCTTTTTATTCTTCACGCCCAGGATTACGCCCCGGATCGTTAGATAAGAATCCGAAGATGAATAGAGAAACAAAGAATATTACTACTGTGTAAACGAATAGTTTAAGAGTAAGCATTACAAATCTCCAAGATAAGATAAGATCATTTTTTTTAAGGAAATAGATCACCTATTTTACGACACATACTATCGCTCTAAAGATGAAAAAAAAAGGAAGTTTTTTTGAAATTTATTTTTATGAATTTTCTTCTAATGTAATAAGATTCGTATTTTTTCGTTAACAAAAATTTATTGGCATATTCATATCTATAATTAAGTAATTTTATGGGGTATGGGATCTTATAAAGGAAAGGTTAGAACAAAAGAAACAAGCTGGTTAGCTTTTTAAAGAAAAAATAAAGATCATCATTCAAATTCAATTTCAATATAAAATAGAAAATACCAGACTTTTTGAATCAAGGGTTCCTAATGTCCAGACTTATCTGAATCTTATTTATGATCTTCTTGATTTTCAGAATAAAATCTCATCTTTTTTTTTATCAAAGAAATTATGAATTGAATTTGAATAGAGATTAGAGATTCAATTTTTATCGGAAACTTACAGCAGCTTGCCAAACAAAGGCTAAGAGAAAAAAGAGTAAAGGGATAATTGGCATAACGTCTATAATTGGATTGAAAAAGGCATAAGCCTCGGGCAATTTGGCGAAGAAAAAACTACTCGAATAAAGGGTAGAATTAAGACAGATACAAATTAAACAAAAGATATTAAGCATAACAAATATTCTTTTCTTGTTCTTAAAGTTAAAGATTCAAATTAAATTGAAGAATAAATTATCAGATTGGATTGAGTTGTTTTTCTGAGGGAAAATTGAAAATAAAAAAGGCAGATAAAAGAAAGAAATTCTTATTTTTCTTTGACTTCTCCCCAATCAAGAATCCTTCTTTACATTATCCAATCAAATAAGAATACAAGGAATTCTATATTCATAGAATATCTTAATTGAATTATAAGTAATGATCAATTAATCTTTTTGATTCTATATCTATTATTTTATTATGTTGAATTCTAGCGGCAACATGTCCTATATTTCTTTAGGTTGGTTATTGACGAATAACAAATATTTCTCTTAGTTTTTCTTAGACCAAAAAGAAATGGGGCGTGGCCAAGCGGTAAGGCAACGGGTTTTGGTCCCGTTACTCGGAGGTTCGAATCCTTCCGTCCCAGATCGTTCGCATCAGAAACGAAAAATTATTCTCGATTTAAATTGAAAATTGAATTCAACAATTCTTTGTTTTTTTATGATGGAGATGGATGCGAAAAGCTCAGAATCCTCGGATTCTGATTTTATCTTTGATCTTACCTTACACGAGACTTTTTAGACTTTCTAATAATGAAAACAAAGAAACTTTATTCTCAAACTATCTCTCTTTTTTAAATTAAATGAAAATCAGATTCAATTGGAGATGGTAAAAAAAAGTAAATCATAATATTCAAATCATAAAATCATATTTTCTAAATATTAAATATAAAGAAAAAATGAGAAAATATGAATATATTAGGATGTATTTATATTAGAATATATTCATACATAAATACATAATTCTTACATAAGAATATATATTGTCTATTTGTATATTTTTCTTATTAAGAATATCTTATTATTTCAGATTATCTTATTATTCTCTAATTGACTATAATTGAATATTTATGAATATTTCAATGAAATATTTAGTTAAATAAAAACTTTTATCCATTCATGGGGATTTATTTTTCATCTGAATGAAAGTAAATCCAAAGGATTTTTTTAGGTTTATAATCTTTTTTCTTTTAAGAAAAAGAATTTATGATAGACAATCCTGAAAGATTTGTTGAAGATGTAAATAAGTTTGCTTAAAACTTATTTTTTTTATGTGATATTATTCATATGAGAAAATATGGGGGTAAATTTAAGTGAAAACCTTTCCGGGTATAGACTGAATCTATAAGTCTATAAGTGTAGATTCTTATGTATCGGTTCAGCCAATGACTATTCATGATTCCATATTGAATCAATTGCATATGGTTCCAAATTAAAATGAAATTCTAAGGATGTTATGGTAAAACTTCGTTTGAAACGATGTGGTAGAAAGCAACGTGCGACTTGAAGGACATGATTGGCTGTGGATTCTGACATCCACCATCTTCTATACGAATGAAGATGCTCTTGTCTCGACATGATTTGTTCTGCTAGGAACCTGATTTAATTTGTCTTGGGTTGCTAAATAAAGATACTAATGGTATATATGGTATATACTACTGGTATATAGAAGGTATAGCATATGATGGAGCTCGAGCAAAAATAATTGATTCTTTTATCGGGGTAATAATCTAGGGTTAGTGACAATCAATAAGTTAGATAAACTTTGTAAATATATCATAAATATCTAAATTATAGATAAATGGAGAGGTTCAAAATTGAACAAGTTTGAAATGAAAAAAAAACAAATTTGTCGAAATTTTCAAACTGTTTCGATCAAGAGTGTATCACAAAGGAATAAAATGATTTTTCCCTTTTCCATAGAAAGAACAAAAAACAAAAGGTATGTTGCTGCCTTTTTGAAAAGGAGTAAAGATCACCGAAGTAATGTCTAAACCTAATGATTTAAAAAAGCGCAAAGCAAAGACAACAAATTCCGGAACAAGGAAACACTTTTTTAACTTGTCTCAACAATTAGATCAGAATGAGTAAAAAAAAAAATAGATCTGAAAATAGACAAAAAAAGAGGTTAGAGACAGCTCAAGAAATTTTAAGGATTTCCTTTTGAACTCTTTTCAAAATACCCAACTTGAGTTAGGAGTATAAATGAAATTTCTTTTTCTGTAAAGAAGTAAAAAAAAGGCTCAAATTTCAGTCTAATTCTTTATAGATCCATTTCTCTTTCTATCTATTCTATCTATATAGATAGAAAGAGAAATTCTAGAAAATAGAATCATTTTTTCTTGAGCCGTATGAGGAGAAAACTTCCTATACGTTTCTAGGGGGGCATCTTTTATCTACATCTATCCCAATGAGCCATCTATCGAATCGTTGCAATTGATGTTCGATCCCGAAGAGAAGGAAGAGATCTTCGAAAAGTGGGTTTTTATGATCCGATAAAGAATCAAACTTATTCAAATGTTCCTGCTATCTTATATTTCCTTGAAAAAGGTGCTCAACCCACAGAAACTGTTTATGATATTTTAAGCAAGACAGAATTCTTTAAAGAATTTCGAATTTCTTTTGATAACAAAAGAAAAGAAAAACAAGAATCATGAAGAAAAAAGTATAGGATAAAGAGTACCTATCTTTGTTTAATTCTTTATTCAAAGTTTCTTTTTTTCTTGTTCTATTCATACTTATTTTATTCTTCTTTTTCTTCTTTTTGTGTAACCCCCCAACAAGGGGGGTAATCTTTCTTCTTGTATTTGTATTGTATCTTTCTTTTTTTGATTAAAGAAAGCCGCTATTTTTCTATCTATACCTTTTTCTTATTCCTTCTTTTTTTACACTCAAAGTTTTATTCTTTATGTTGTGCTAATCCAACACAAATTTCCATAGAATTTTTTTTTTCTAAAAAGTCCATTCATATTGACAATGGCGTATCAAACAAATATAATTTGATCGTATATCGTATATAAATAGATCTTTTTATCCTCATTCCCTATTGGCTCTTTCCTTCATTTTAGTAAAATGGATGAGTTTGCTGAATTTTTTTTTTATTTCGATCATATCTACACTTCATATTGATCCGGGTTGCTAACTCAATGGTAGAGTACTCGGCTTTTAATTGCGACTATGATCTTTTACACATTTGGATGAAGAAATTCGTCTAGACTATTGGTATAGTTTATAAGACCGCGACTGATCCTGAAAGGTAATGAATGGAAAAAAGAGCATGTCGTAAAAAGAATAAAAAAATCTAAAAAAAAAAGAAAAATTCTTGTTCTATTTATATTATGAGTACTAGAATTTTTCTTTTTAGAACATTTTTAAAGTTCAGTAAAGTATTTTGGGTCTAGTGAATAAATGGATAGAGCCTTATGGCTCCAATTCGAGTAAGACAAAAAAGCAACGAGCTTCCCTTCTTAATTTGAATGATTACCCGATCAAATTACTAATTATACGTTAAAAATAGATTAGTGCCTGATGTGGTAAAAGGGTCTCTTGTGAGACCATTGATTCTTTTTTTTCTTAATCCTAATTATTCTTTATTGTGGATTGGAGACGGATGTGCAGAAGAAAGAGTATAGTGATAAAAAATTCTTATTTCCAAAGTCAAAAGAGTGATTGGGTTGCGAAAATAAAAGATTTTTACCCTTTTTTTTTTCTTATTGTTATTTTCTTTCTTTTATTCTTATTCCTATATTACTAGTTAGATTAACAAGTAAAAGAAAATCAAATTAGATAGAAAGGGAAAAGAAAAAGATCTGTAGATTGGGCTCTTTGTCTCCGGGGTATATATTCTTTATTTGTTCTTACTTTTCTATAATTCTATAATTTTTTACTCCTTAGATTATTCTTATGATTTTTAATCACAGTACAGTATAAAAGTTTAAAAAGTAGAAAAAGTCTATCTTATTTTAGATTTTTTAAAATAGAAAAAATCTAAAGTAAAAGTATAGACAGTGCATAGTATATAAAGAGTATATAATAATACTAGACTATATTATTAGAATTATCTTTTAGAATAATTAGAAGAATAATATTCTTATTCTATTCTTATTCTATTATTTTTTATTATTCTAATATTCTAATTTCTTCTAGTTAGAAGTTCTACTATTTTCTTATAAATAGTATTTTACTATAAGAGAAAAAAATAGACTATATACAACATACACACATACGCCGTTCTGACCATATTGCACTATGTATCATTTCATAACACAAGAAATGCCTCTCTTTTTTGGTTAAAGTATAAATGTATTTAAATAGCAGAATTACAAGGATATTTAGATTGAAAAAAGAGAGATTTTGGCAACAAAACTTCCTATATCCGCTACTCTTTCAGGAGTATATTTACTCACTTGCTCATTATCATAGCTTCAATAGTTTGATTTTGTATGAACCTGTGGAAATTATCGGTTATGACAATAAATCTAGTTTGGTACTTGTGAAACGTTTAATTACTCGAATGTATCAACAGAAATATTTGATTTCTTCGGTGAATGATTCTAACCAAAATAGATTTTCGCTGCACAAGAATTCTTTTTCTTATCATTTTTATTCTCAAATGGTATCAGAAGGTTTTGGAGTCATTCTGGAAATTTCATTCTCGTCGCGATTAGTATCCTCCCTTGAAGAAAAAAAAATACCAAAATATCAGAATTTACGATCTATTCATTCAATATTTCCCTTTTTAGAGGATAAATTATCACATTTAAATTATGTGTCGGACCTACTAATACCCTATCCCATCCATCTGGAAATCTTGGTTCAAATCCTTCAATGCTGGATCAAAGATGTTCCTTCTTTGCATTTCTTGCGATTGATTTTCCACGAATATCATAATTTGAATAGTCTCATTACTTCAAAAAAATCCATTTACGTCTTTTCAAAAAAAAAGAAAAGATTCTTTTGGTTCCTACATAATTTTTATGTATATGAATGCGAATATATATTCCTCTTTCTTCGTAAACAGTCTTCTTATTTACGATCAATATCTTCTGGAGTCTTTCTTGAGCGAACACATTT